ATCAATCCATAGATACCGATAGAGAATAAATAGACACTCAAAAAAAGTACATGCTCGAACATCATTGACTAACTCCTTATCAATCTCGATTCATTTCAATACGAACAACAATTCAACCGATTCGATTGATTAGAATAGAACGATTACAGAATAAAAGAAGGTATTGGCAATAGATGGGTTTAATTAAAAACCTTATAAAAACCTTAAACCTTTCCATTTATTTTTTTTTTTATTTATTTAGATTTATTTATTTAGAAATTTATAAATCTTAGAATTTAATTCTAATCTAAGTATTTATTATTGACGAGCCATAGTAATTGCACCTATCAAGGAAACTAAAAGAATTATGGAAATGAGTTCAAACGGAAGATAAAAATCTGTTGATAAATGAATCCCAATTTGTTGAATGTTACTTATTAGGTCCTGTTCTATAATCTGGCTTGATCTTGTAGTCCAAAAAATTCCGTACCATGACGTATCTGGGATAATAGTAATTAGTGAAAAAAGAATACTTGTACAAACCAGTGAAGTGACCCCATCTCCAATGGTCCAAAAATAGGAATCATTGAAATATTCTGAACCATTCATGAACATTACAGCAAATATGATTAAGACATTTATGGCTCCAACATAAATAAGGAGCTGTGCGGCAGCTACAAAATAGGAATTCGATAGAATATAGAATAAGGATATACAAACAAGAACCAATCCCAACGAAAAGGCAGAAAAAATGGGATTGGTAAGTAATACTACTCCCAGACCTCCTAATACAAGAACTGATCCAAAAAATACTACAAGAATATCATGTATTGGTCCAGGTAAATCCATTATTAAAATGAGAAATTAATAAATAAGTCGAAATATTTCATGACCTTACTGAATGGTCCAGGAAAGGAAAAGGGGTAACCCCTTTTTTCTTGTATATGATATGATACATTCCTAATTGAATTAAAACTTTTTTTTTATATGGATTAATGTAGATATAGATAAAATTATCGAGAAAAGAGTAATGGGGATTGTATATTTCGAAATCATCAAGAAAAAGAAAATATATTCTCAGTTTAAATCAAAGAATAATTCTCAACAATCAATAATTATTAGTTATTATTTGTAGTTACTGACCAAACAAAATAAAAAAAGATTGGGTCTTTTATATCAAAACAAAATCTTAGTAATTGGTAATCGTTCTTGAATCAAAGGGTTTATCTTTGTCTATTTTGATTTGAGTCGAATTCATAACTGTTTGAATTGTGTAATCTCCAATTATTGACATTGGTAACCGACCCAAAGCAATTTGATTATAATTCAATTCGTGACGATCAGAAGTAGAAAGTTCATATTCTTCAGTCATTGATAAACAGTTTGTTGGACAATACTCAACACAATTACCACAAAATATACAGACCCCAAAATCAATACTGTAATTAAGCAATTGTTTTTTTTTAATATCTCTTTCAAATCGCCAATCAACAACGGGTAGATCTATCGGGCATACACGAACACATACTTCACAAGCAATACATTTATCAAATTCAAAGTGGATTCGACCACGGAAACGTTCTGATGTGATCGATTTTTCATAAGGATATTGAATAGTTATAGGTAAACGATTTGTGTGGGATAAGGTAATTACGAAACTTTGACCAATATACCTTGCAGCTCGTATTGTTTGTTGACTATAATTCATGAACCCAGTCACCGTAGAGAACATATTGTAAATATCCAGGAATAAATTGATATTTCTTTCTCTTGTTTGAAAGAGGTTATGAATCTGGAATATCGTTATCGTATTTTCTTATTTATAGTGAAAGAAGTTGGGAAGAAGTTGTCAATAATAGATTACCTAAAGAAATAGGTAAAAGAAATTTCCATCCAAGATTTAATAGTTGGTCCATTCTTATCCTAGGCAAAGTCCATCTTGTTGTGATAGGAATGAACAGAAACAAATAAGCTTTAGCTAATGTAATAAAGATACCAATTATCATTTCAAAAACTCCGGCTATTTTTTTTATTCCGAAAAGTTCAGGAATAGATATGTACGGAATAGAAAAATTCCACCCACCTAAGTAAAGAACTGTTACAAATAATGAAGAAAGTAATAGATTTAGGTAAGAAGCAATATAAAATAAACCAAATTTGATACCTGAATATTCGGTTTGATAACCTGCTACTAATTCCTCCTCTGCTTCCGGTAAATCAAATGGCAATCTCTCACATTCGGCTAGAGAAGAAATTAGAAAAACAATAAACCCTATAGGTTGACGCCACAGATTCCACCCCCAAAAACCATATTTTGACTGCGCTTCAACTATATCAACTGTACTTGAACTATTAGATAATCATAGTCGATAATAACATCACTGTTCCCATCGCTATTACAAAACCGTACATGAAACTTCAGCTTCATACGGCTCCTCTATGGCCACAAATAAATGTAAGGACTGGTTCGGTATTTTCGCCCTCTTTGTAGGATAGATCGAATAAAGAAAAGATACATCGGGGAGTCCCAAATTAGACCAATGGAATTCTGTCCGCTAGAATAAGAAAAAAAGTGCTTTCGAATTGATCTCATCCTTATAATGATAATTTTTCTTTGTTCGGTAATAACTTAATCTTTCAATAAAATATTCGTTATCAATATATATATATATATATATATATAATTTATCAATATATATATATATATATAATTTATCAATATATATATATATATATATAATATAGTATAATAGTATATATATATATAATATAGGCATTAGTTCATGAATCATGATAAGAATTCCGTATGTATAAATACGGATATAGGAAAGAAAGAATAAATAAAGATCTTTTTTTTATAAAAATTTTTATTCATTCATTCGATTATTGCATTCCATTTCTTTTGTTCCTGTTCTTCTGTCTCAGAAGAAGGTATTTAGAAAAAAATAAAGGATTAATTCGTTCTTGATAGTTATTTCTTTAATCAGTGAATAGGAGCATACTCGAGATCGGAATCGTAGGGAGGTACTTCTTGATCATTTCTACCAACTTAAAGCCCTTATTATGATTCGTTTTATGCAGAAATATCTCTTTTTTTGATACCTTACATTATCCCCATTACTAATCCTTTGTGTACCTTGGTGTTCCTAACTGTCCACCGATTTTTGATTGATCCCCGGTATGTTAATACATACAAGGCAGTAGTGGAAACTCCATACAGTTGATCTTTTGCACCCGCTTCAAGATATGATGACTAATCAACGAATCTCAATCTTGGGGTAAACAGTTTACGCTGCTTATGTTTACTTTAACTTCATTCTTGTACATAGGGAATGAGATTTTCTCTTCTTACTGCAAATTTATATTTATAAGCTGTTTTGTTTCACTCATATAACTATCTGGTTTAACTCATTGATGAATAAAAAAAAAATATCTATTCAATATATTCAACCTCTTTTCTTTATTTATTTCTAGGAAAGAGGTAAAAGTTCATGTTCCAACGAATCACACGTAGAGATATTGATAACACACATAGAGTTAATGGTATTTCATAACTAATAGATTGAGCAGCAGCTCGTAGACCACCTGAAAAAGAATATTTATTATTCGATCCATATCCTGACATAAGAAGCCCAATAGGGGCAATACTTGAAATGGTGATCCATAAAAAAACACCTATACTGAGATCACCTAAAACAAGGCGGTACCCAAAAGGAATTACTAAATAACTTAGTAGAATTGATATGACCGCTATAGACGGTCCGACACTAAACAAACGAATATCTCCTCTAGATGGGAGTATGTCCTCCTTAAAAAGTAATTTAGTCCCATCTGCTAAAGCTTGAAGAATTCCCAACGGACCAGCATATTCAGGCCCAATACGTTGTTGTATCGTTGCAGATATTTCTCTTTCTAACCATACAATTACTAGTACCCCTATTATGATTCCAAATATAAGGGTAAAAATGGATACAAACATCCATATGAGTCCATAGATTTCTTTTATGGATTCCAATGTAGAAAAAGAATTGATAGCTTGTACTTCTGTCGTATCAATTATCATTTCAACGATCAACTTCTCCCATAATGATATCTATACTACCTAGTATCGTCATGATATCAGCCAATTTCATTCTTTTAACTAGCTGAGGAAGAATTTGCAAATTGATGAAACCGGGTGGACGAATTTTCCATCTCCAGGGGAAAATGCTATTATCCCCTATCAAATAAATTCCTAATTCTCCTTTTGGGGCTTCTACTCTGACATAAAGTTCTTGTTTCGACAATTCAAAATTGGGTGAAGGTTTTTTACTAATAAATCTATATTCAAAATCATTCCATTCGGAATTTTTTGCTCTATCAAAGCGTCGGACTTCTAAATTCTCATAGGGACCTCCAGGAATTCCTTCTAGAGCCTGTTGAATAATTTTTATGGATTCCCCCATTTCACCTATTCGTACTAAATAACGAGCTAATGAATCTCCTTCTTTTTGCCATTGGACTTCCCAATCGAATTCATTGTAACACTCATAATGATCAACCTTACGAAGATCCCATTGGATTCCGGAAGCTCGTAACATTGGTCCTGATAAACCCCAATTTATTGCTTCCTCTCCACCAATAATGCCCACTCTTTCAACTCGTTCCAAAAAAATGGGATTCCGTGTAATAAGTTTTTGATATTCAACAACTCCTGTTAAAGAATAATCGCAGAAATCCAAACATTTATCTATCCAGCCATGAGGTAGATCAGCAGCTACTCCTCCGATGCGGAAATAATTATGCATCATTCGCATACCTGTGGCGGCTTCGAATAAATCATATAACAATTCTCTCTCTCTGAAAATATAGAAAAAAGGAGTCTGCGCACCGATATCTGCCATAAAAGGCCCAAGCCATAACAAATGAGAAGCTATACGGCTCAGCTCCAGCATAATTACTCTGATATAACTGGCTCTCTGAGGTACTTGAACATTTTCCAATTGTTCTGGTGCATTTACCGTTATTGCCTCTGTGAACATAGTAGCTAAATAATCCCAACGTGTTACATAAGGAAGATATTGTATAATTGTTCGGTTTTCCGCTATTTTTTCCATCCCTCTGTGTAAATATCCCAATATGGGTTCACAATCAATAACATCTTCACCATCGAGAGTAACGATCAGTCGAAGAACACCATGCATTGATGGGTGGTGAGGACCCATATTGACTATCATGAGATCTTTTCTTGTAGCCGGTATAGTCATATTTTTTCTTCCTTAATTCATTATTCCACGAATTCCTCAAAACGAGGTTCATCAAAATGAAAAATCTAATAAAATAAATAACTATTAAAATAAAAATAAAAAAAAAATTCAAACGATTAAATTAACGAGTTTTTGGCTCCCGAATATCCAACTGATCCATTAATTTCTTATAACGGACTCTATTTTTCTTTGACAAATAAGCCAGGAGCCGTTGACGTTTTCCCAGAATTATTCGTAGACCTCTTTGGGATAAAAAGTCTCTTTTGTGCAATTCCAAATGTGAAGTAAGTCTACGCATCTTGCTGGTGAAACTTAATACTTGAAATTCAACAGAACCCTTGTTTTCTTCTTTTTCTTCTTGTGAAATAACTGAGATGAATGAATTTTTGATCATAAAAAATTTTTCTATCTTTTTTTTCTTTCCCATGGATTTATTTTACTTTACCGAATCGATCAGGAAAAATCAAAATAATAATCTTTATGCCAGTTATTTTAATCTAGTACACACAAAAATTTTGATTTTTTCTCTTTCTTTTCTACATTCATGGAAGAGAATAATTTCTTTGTACCTAAAAAGATTCTGCCGATTTCGTCCTAGATCCAATTGAGTTGATACGCCATTAGATCCGTGTCATGTACCAGAATGTAATACAGCGTATATGTATATCTTTCGGCTTTTATCTACCGAAAAATATCACAGATACAGATATATAGGAAATATACTATTAACAAATTCTGAATCGTGGATACATATATATCCTTGACATACTGAAACGATTGCCATTATTGGTATTAAACCAATAGCGATTCATACAAGCTAAATCTTCTAATCGGTAATTGGGCCAAAGAAACAATTTGCATTTAATGAATTTATTTGTATCTGTATTAGTATTAAAATGCTTGTCCTCATTCAAAAATTTTCTAGAGTTTCTTATGTTGTTTTCATTGCAAAATACTAGATTTCTATCCACAAAATTCCAATTACGAAAATGAAAACAAATTAGAATTCTCAATTCTCTACGACGTCTAGGAGATAGAATATTTTCAGCAACAAAGAAATCATAATTACTTTTGTCTCCATCCACAAGCATATTGCCGTGTCTTGCAACGGATTTATCAAAATTATTCTTATCAACATATCTTTTTTTTATCCATTTTCTGTTAGTTTGGTGCTTAATTTTATCGATCAATGAAATACCTAGGGTTTGATATATAATAAATTTTCCATACCTTTTTATAGATAAACGAATCGGTTCGATAATAAATATTCCCTTTTTTCTCAATTCTGTAAGAACTATATTTTTCTGAATTAGCATTATATCCAGATGTATTTCTCCTCTTTTAATCGAGGATATAGCAATTTTCCTTGGATTTATCAGTTTAAGTAGGAGACAATATACCTTGATATTATTGATCATTCTTTGATTCAAGGAGTTATCCCATCTTAATTGAAAAAGGAAATATTTTTTCAGGAATAAATCTAGTCCTGCTTCCTTATTTTTCTTGGATTGTTTTTTCTTTTTACCTTTTTTAATGTCTGATTCCGTGTAATTGTCTTCAACATTTTTTTGTTTTCGTAGATCTGATCCAAGATTTTCTTGTCCCTGTTGTTCGTTTTTTTCTTGGGTGGAATTTTCTAATTTAAGATATTCTTTTTGATTAGATGATATCGGAATATTTTTTTTTTTATTTTGATTTATGTTGATGCTTTTATTTTGACTAATTTTATTTTGACTAATATTGTCATAGAAATAAAAATTAAAAAGAAGTAATTTGATTGGTATGATCCATGGTTTAATCTTATATGCATCAAAAAGTGGCACAAATTCTGGGAAGAACGGGGGTTTTAGATTTGATATGGTACAATAAACCTTTTCTTGATTCATTCCCATCCCATCAAAAAAAAAACTTTTTTGATGGGATGGTTTAATTCCTTGATGAATTGTCTTAGAATTAGAAAAAATATCTTTTTTTTTCCATTTTTTGAGAATTTTGTTTTCAGTCTTAGTATTTTTCTCAATTTTGGTGCTGATATGCGTATTAGTCCAGGTCTCAATGTCGATATTTTTTCTAAGACAAATATGGAGAATTCTACAATCAAAATATTTTCTATCCAGATTTTTATGTGTAGCAATAATATATTCCTTTTCTAGATAATTACTAATAGCTATACTTACCAATACATAAAATGATTCGGGTTTCAGTGTATTGAAATTGTATGGAATTTCTTGGTTTCCTTTTACTTGTAATGTTGATTCATAAATATATGAGTCCTTCCTATTCCCATAATTCATATATTTATGTGATAAAAGATAATATCTGTAGTGTTTTTTAAATTTTTCTTTTTGACTCGTCAATGAATCCACTGCCAACGTATAGTAATTTTTTTTTATGTAATGAATTAATTGGTCTTTTTCTTTTTTATGTGAATCAAATTTAATTGAGTTTTTATTTTGAATCGTAGAACGTTGGTTGATTCTATTTCGCCATTTTTTAGGTACTAATCGAGACCATTTTGTCTGAGATAAATTGTATTGATAATGGCCCTTTAACCAGTTTTTCCATTCATTTTTTCCAGACTTATAAATTTGCTTTGATTTGGAATCAAATATTTCTCGTGTCATACAATAATCCTTGATTTTATCCTTAATAAAAGAATGGTATTGAAGTACAGATCTCAAGTGATCCTTGTTAAGTAATTGGGTTTGTGATAATTTGTAAAATACATATGCTTGGGACAAGGAGGATAAATCATAATTATAATAATAAATATTATTATTATTATTACTGATATTAGTATTAGAAATAGTATTAGAAAACGATTTTTTTATAGTCGAAATAAAGTTCATTGTATTTTGATCTGTTTCATCAATTCCTTCTCGATTTGTTTCATCGTTGTAAATCGATTTTGTGATAATTTTTTTTGTTGATTCAAAAAAAAATTGTGCATTGATCCTAAAAATAGTAATAGTAATCATACGTAGAAAGATATCTATGTATATTTTTTCAATGAATGATTTCATAAAAAAATTTAATTTACGTATAAATCGGATCTTTTTTCTTTTAAATATCTGCAAAATATGTTTCTGTGATTCCGATTTTTTATCATCACAAGTTAGAACTATTTTTTTCTTGTCTTTTGTGATTCGTTCTAGTTCTATTTGATTCCTGATTGTGACTGTCCTATCAGCAAGATACTTTAGTTTTTTTTCTATGAGTGAGTAATTTGCCCGACTCATGGATCGAATTCGAATGGTTGATTCGCAAATAATCTTATTAGAATCTCTTACATTTTCATTCGGTTTATATACTTTTACCTTCCTCAATTCAAATAAGAAAATGGGGTTGACTTTTTCAAGTTCCTTCATTTTTTGTTTTATAAATAGAACTATTTTGATACATATTTTTTTTTCTTTAAAAACTTTTAGAACGAAAAGAAAATTCTTTTTTACTTTTCTAATTTTTTTTATAATTTTTTTTTGGAGTTCTTTATAAATGGGTTCAAAAAAAGAAGGTCGTTTTCGGGGAGAACCAAAAGGAACTTCTGTTTCCATTCCCCAAATTGTTAAAAAAGAAAAATTTTGTTTTTTTCTTTTTTTTTTCATTGGATCTCTATGATGAGATCGTTTTTTAGATTTTTGCCAAGGTTTAAGAAAGAAAGGAAATAGAATCCTTATCTGAATACCGTTTGTTAACCAATCTTTTGGAAATTCTGTTTCCGATAATTGAACACCATTATAGGTGCATTTAACATATATTTCTCTATTCCATTCCTTCCAATCCTCATACCACTCGGGTAATTGGAATAATAACATACGACCAATATTTTTAGCTATTATCAATGAAGGCAATACAATGTATTTTCTAAGAAAAGATTGGATTACTAACATCAAACCTCTTATTGCTTGAGCAAATATAATGTTTTCCCAACTTTCTGATATTGCTGTCCGTTCATTTTCCTCTTTTTTCTTCTCGTTTCTTTTTTTATTTTTTTTTGTCTCTTTCTCCTCAAAATTGGAAATTTTCAATTCCGGTTCTCTCTCAACCGAATTCCTAAAAATGAGATTCATCATTTCAGAGATATCAAAAAAAGAAAAAAAAAATGTTTTGTCTATTCGATCAAAAAAAAGCGGGGAATGCACATTTGCTTGAAACATTTTCCAAATAACTGTTTTACGTCTTTGAGTACGCATGGATCCTTTTATTAAATCCCTACGAAAATCCGATTGTTGCGAGTAGCGTATCAAAGAAGACTCTTCTGTTTCATCACTATTAATAGTATTATTCGTATTAGTAATAGAATTGTTCGTATTAGTAATAGAATTGGTATTATTCTCATTATCAGCATAAATTATCACAAGTTTGGCTTTTCTTGTACGAATTTCATAATCTTCTATCGCTTTTTCCTCATTTTCTTCCTCCTGTTCTTCCAGAATATTGGTCAATTTATATGACCATTGAGAAACCTTTTTACTGATTTCTTCTATTCCAATAGATTTATTTCTAGTTGTTGTTTGATCATTTGGATCAATTGTAATTATATCGAATACAAATTTCAAAGATTTTGCTTGATTTTCTGAATCAATTTTTCTTTGTTCTGCCAATAAAGAACAATTTTTCAAAGAAAAATTGGGTGTGAATTCAAAAGAAAATGAATTTAAGGAATTACCAATATAATTTAAAAATGATTTACCACCATCAAGCGAATTCTTTTGATGTTCAAATTCTCGGAAATTATTAGGAAGTAACTCATGGATCTTATTTATCCAAAGACT